ATGGCAGTTCCAAAAAAACGTACTTCTATGTCAAAAAAACGTATTCGTAGAAATATTTGGAAGAAAAAAGGATATTTAGTTGCAGTAAAAACTTTTTCTTTAGCGAAATCGGTTTCCACCGGGCATTCAAAAAGTTTTTTTGTGCGACAAACAAATAATAAAGTCTTAGAATAATCTCAATTGATATAGCCTAAAGAACCCCAAATTTTGTAAGATGAATGTTAACTAATGTATTTTTCTGTATTAAATTTCTCAATATTACTTAGAACTCACTGCTGTGATATATAGAATAAGAGTTTTTTGTATATTGGGTTCTAAGTATTATTTTTTTCCCTATCACAATTGTACTTTTCACAATAGAAAAGTACAATTGTGATAGAGATTGAAACTCTTTTGTTATATGCCTATCCCAAAACTTAATTGGTTTTGTAAATGGTATTATAAATTAAAAATTATATGCGCAAGAAAGAATATTAATACTTTAATTTAAATATACTAAGGTATCGAAATCATTAGAAAAATAACAAATTTTTTGTATTTAATGATGAAATTGTGATAGATATGAAATCCTAGTTATTTGATTTTGTTCATTGAAAAAAAAAAACTCAATCTTTTTCATTTGAATCCATGAAATCGGATAAATGAAAAACAAATCATAAAAAAATTGAGAAAAAAAGACAATTCTTAGTTTTATACCTCAACCGAGAAAAAACTATGGAGTTCCAACTGTTTGGAGAAAACTTAGTTTCTAGTACATGAAAGTTGATTGTTAAAAAACCCACGACGATACTACCTAGGTAGGTATTTTATTGAAGATTCAAATATTTAAACCACAAACCAGTCTTTATTCATTGATTCTAATTAATGTTTCCTAAACTATATTGAATCCTTGAATCTCGACGATTCAACATGAATTGACTATTATTATTTCAAGTAAGCCGCCGTGGTGAAATCGGTAGACACGCTGCTCTTAGGAAGCAGTGCTAAAGCATCTCGGTTCGAGTCCGAGTGGCGGCATCTTCTAAAAGAGATACAATAGATCCTAAAATGTATTCAATTCGCGATTTCCAATTCTGTAATGGGACCCCTTTTATGATATTTGTGACTTTAGAACATATATTAACTCATATCTCTTTTTCGATCATTTCAATTGTGATTATGATTCATTTGATGACCTTATTAGTCCACAAAATTGTAGGATTACGTGATTCATCAGAAAAAGGGATGATAGCTACCTTTTTCTCTATAACAGGATTATTAATTTCTCGTTGGATTTCTTCGGGACATTTTCCATTAAGTAATTTATACGAGTCATTAATCTTCCTTTCGTGTAGTTTCTTCATTATTCATATGATTCCCAAGATACGTAACCTTAAAAACGATTTAAGCACAATAATTGCACCAAGTACCATTTTTACTCAAGGCTTTGCCATGTCGGGTCTTTCAACTGAAATGCATCAATCCACAATATTAGTACCTGCTCTACAATCTCAGTGGTTAATGATGCACGTAAGTATGATGTTATTGAGCTATGCAGCTCTTTTATGCGGATCATTATTATCAGTCGCTCTTCTAGTCATTACATTTCGAAAAAACATCAAAATTTTTTGTAAAAGCTATAATTTATTAATTAAGTCATTTTTCTTTGGTGAGATTGAATATTTGAATGAAAAAAGAAGTGTTTTTAAAAACACTTCTTTTCCTTCATTTCAAAATTATTACAAATATCAATTAACTGAGCGTTTGGATTATTGGAGTTATCGTGTCATTAGTCTAGGGTTTACCTTTTTAACCATAGGTATTCTTTGTGGAGCAGTATGGGCTAATGAGGCATGGGGATCCTATTGGAATTGGGACCCCAAGGAAACTTGGGCATTTATTACTTGGACCATATTCGCGATTTATTTACATACTAGAACAAATATAAATTGGAAAGGTACGAATTCGGCACTTGTAGCTTCTATAGGATTTATTATAATTTGGATATGCTATTTTGGGATCAATCTATTAGGAATAGGTCTACATAGTTATGGTTCATTCACATAAACATCTAATTGAATAAACTACATGAAGAATACATAAGATAAAAACATCATCCCATATATAACGAAAGTTTGTTTTTATGAGTTTTTGAGAACCGTTTGAATCAAGGAATCATTCAAATTTAAATGGTTCTCAAAAACTCGAGATGTATCTAATTACAATTCTTATTCATTTTATTTCTTTTTTCATTATACAGTACAGCAAACGATTTTCAAAATATTAAATTCAAAGAATTATAAGACTTTCCTTCCGTTTCATTAATGAAACACTATCTATGATAATAATTGGATAAGATAGCGTGTACCTTGTCAACTGATAACGAGAGAACAAAATCGGGATAAATACCAATACTTATTACGGGTAGAAAGATACAGATTGAAAGAAATAGTTCTCGTAGTCCAGAATCCCAAAAATTAGAGTTTGGAATATTAAATAACTTGTATCCATAAAACATCTGACGTAACATAGATAATAAATAAATAGGAGTTAATATCATTCCAATTGCCATTACAAAAGTAATTAGCATTTTTGACATTAAAAGATATTTTGTACTAGTAATTAGTCCAAAAAATACTAAAAATTCCGCAACAAAACCACTCATTCCTGGCAATGCAAGAGAAGCCATCGAGAAGCTACTGAACATGGTAAATGTTTTTGGCATTGGGATAGATATCCCTCCCATTTCTTCGAGATAAACAAGACGTGTTCTATCACAACTCGTTCCCGCCAAGAAAAAAAGTGCAGCACCAATAAATCCATGAGAGAGCATTTGTAAAATAGCTCCATTGAGTCCCATGTCGGTTATAGAACCAATTCCTATAATTGTGAAACCCATGTGAGATACAGAGGAATAGGCTATTCTCTTTTTTAAATTACGTTGACCAAGAGAAGTTGAAGCTGCATAGATTATTTGCATTGTTCCTATTATCACCAACCAAGGAGAAAATATAGAATGAGCGTGGGGTAGTAATTCCATATTGATCCGAATCAATCCATATGCGCCCATTTTTAATAGGATTCCAGCTAAAAGCATACATGTACTGTAATGTGCTTCTCCATGGGTATCAGGTAACCATGTATGTAGGGGTATAATCGGCAATTTGACAGCATAAGCAATAAGGAAGCCAAAATAGAATATTATTTCCAATGCCACAGGATATGATTGATTAATTAATCTTTCAAAATCTAATGTTGGTTCATTGGAACCATATAAACCCATACCTAGAACTCCTATTAAGAAAAAAATGGAACCCCCTGCAGTGTACAAAATAAACTTTGTAGCCGAGTAGAGACGTTTCTTTCCCCCCCACATGGATAAAAGTAAGTAAACAGGAATTAATTCTAACTCCCACATGATGAAAAAAAGTAAAAAGTCTCGGGAGGAAAATAATCCTATTTGACCGCTGTACATTGCTAGCATCAGGAAATAGAACAACCGCGAATTTCGAGTAATTGGCCAAGCTGCTAAAGTTGCTAAAGTAGTGATAAATCCTGTCAGTAAAATGGGTCCTATGGAAAGCCCATCGATTCCTAGTCTCCAGTGGAAATCAAAAACATCTATCCATTTAGAATCTTCCTTCAATTGCATTAATGGATCATCCAATTGGAAATGATAACAGAATGCATAAGTCGTTAGAAGGAGTTCTAATAAGCATATACATATAGTATACCACCTAAACATCTTATTCCCTCTATGAGGGAATAAGAAAATTGAGGAACCCGCGAATATCGGTAAAACAACAAGTATTGTTAACCAAGGAAAATAACTCGTGATAAAGACAAGATACATTTTGACCAGAGAAGCCCGTCCTCAAAATAATATATTTTGTCGAGCACGGGCTTTTGTCGGTAAAGAGGAATCACAAATGATTCAAGTGGAGTTTTTTGTAATGTATCAATAAGATAGAGCCATGCTGCGAGTTGTTTCAGGCCCTAAATAAACACGGACACTCAAAAAATCTGTTGGGCAGGCAGATTCACATCTCTTACAACCTACACAGTCCTCGGTTCTTGGCGCGGAAGCTATTTGCTTGGCTTTACATCCGTCCCAAGGTATCATTTCCAATACATCTGTGGGGCAAGCTCGTACACATTGAGTACACCCTATACATGTATCATAAATTTTTACTGAATGTGACATTGGATCTATAAATTACAGTTTTGAACATAAAAGATTTTCGATCTGGTCAAATCAAATTAGTAGTAAATGAATCATATATTATATATTGTAATATTGTAGACACCAGACGAAACAGTGGTTTATTAAAAACAATCAATATATTTCTTAAATCAATCTGTTTATGAGAAAAGGTCAAGACACTTTGATTTTCGTTTCAACAATTATGATGATACGAGTTACACATGCGAATTAAAATTAATTGGCCAACAAATTGGTCATCATTATTTCAATATAAATATAAAAATACTATTTTTTATTGAATTGCATTCAAATTCAATAAAAAATAGTATTTCAATTCTATTAAATATTTTTATGTGTCTTTATTTAAATTATCTATGATGATTATCACTAATTATTCAACAAATTCGATTGATTAATACGAGTTGATTTTCTGTTACGATGTATCGACGAAACAATAGCAAGTCCAATAGCTGCTTCAGCAGCTGCAATGGCTATAACAAAGATTGAGAAAATGTCTCCTTTTAATTGGCGACTATCAAATATATCAGAAAATGTTACAAGATTGATATTAACCGAATTTAGTATAAGCTCAAGACACATAAGCGCTCTAACCATGTTTCGACTTGTGATCAATCCATAGATACCGATAGAAAATAAATAAACACTCAAGAAAAGGACATGCTCAAACATCATTGACTAACTCCTTATCAATCTCGATTCGTTTCAATATGAATAACAATTCAACCGATTCAATTGATTAGAATAGAACAATTACACAACAAAAGAAGATATTGACGGTAGATAGATTTAACTAAAAATTTCTATTTATTTATTTAGAATTTAGTTAGAATTCTAAGAATTGGGAATCATTTTAAGTTAAGTATTTTTATTGCTTATTGTCGAGCCATAGTAATTGCACCTATCAAGGAAACTAAAAGAATTATTGAAATGAGTTCAAACGGAAGATAAAAATCTGTTGATAAATGAATCCCAATTTGTTGAACGTTATTTATTAGGTCCTGTTCCATAATCTGGTTTGACCTTGTAGTCCAAATAATTCCGTACCATGACGTATCTGGGATAGTAGTAATTAGTGAAAAAAGAATAGTTGTACAAACCATCAAAGTGACCCCATCTCCAATGGTCCAAAAATAGGAATTATTGGAATATCCTGAACCATTCATGAACATTACAGCAAATATGATCAAGATATTTATGGCTCCCACATAAATAAGGAGCTGTGCGGCAGCTACAAAATAGGAGTTTGATGAAATATAGAATAAGGATATACAAACAAGAACCAATCCCAATGAAAAGGCAGAATAAATTGGATTGGTAAATAATACTACCCCCAGACCCCCTAATACAAGAATTGACCCCAGAAATACAACAAGAATATCATGTATTGGTCCAGGTAAACCCATTATGTATAAAATACAAAATAAATAACTTTAACTATTTCATGACCTTACTTTAACTTTACTAAATAAATGGTCCAGGAAAGGAAAAGGGGTTACCCTATTTTTGTTTTCTTGTATATAATAATGTATATGATACATTTATAATTGAATTGAATTTGAATATGGATTAATGTAGATATAGATAAAATTATTGGGCCAACCTTACTTTATTTATATTTATCCGAAAGAAAAAAAAGAAAAAAGTAGTTGAAATTTGCTATTTTGAAATCATCACTAAAAATATATTTTTAGTTTAAATCAAAGAGTGATTCTCAACAATCATTAGTTTTTATTTGTAGTTACTGACTACCCAAAATAAAAAGCTTGGATCCTTTATATCAAAACAAAATCTTAGTAATCGGTAATTGTTCTTGAATCAAAGGGTTTATCTTTGTCTATTTTTATTTGAGTCGAATTCATAACTGTTTGAATTGTGTAATCTCCAATTATTGAGATTGGTAATCGACCCAAAGCAATTTGATTATAATTCAATTCGTGACGATCATAAGTAGAAAGTTCATATTCTTCAGTCATTGATAAACAATTTGTTGGACAATACTCGACACAGTTACCACAAAATATACAAACCCCGAAATCTATACTATAATTAAGTAATTGTTTCTTTTTAATATCTCTTTCAAATCTCCAATCAACAACGGGTAGATCTATCGGGCATACACGAACACATACTTCACAAGCAATACATTTATCAAATTCAAAGTGGATTCGACCCCGGAAACGCTCTGATGTGATCGATTTTTCATAAGGATATTGAATAGTTACAGGTAAACGATTTGTGTGGGATAAGGTAATTATGAAACTTTGACCAATGTACCTTGCAGCTCGTATTGTTTGTTGACCATAATTCATGGACCCAATTACCATAGGGAACATATTGTAGATATACATGAAAAATTTGACGTTTCTTTCTCTTGTTTGATAGAGATTATGAATCTAAAATAGTGTTATCGTATTCTCTTATTTATAATGAAACAAGTTGGGAAGAAGTTGTTAATAACAGATTACCTAGAGAAATAGGTAAAAGAAATTTCCATCCAAGATTTAATAACTGGTCCATTCTCATTCTAGGTAAAGTCCATCTTGTTGTGATAGAAATGAAGAGAAACAAATAAGCTTTAGTTAATGTAATAAGGATACCCATTGTTATTCCAAAAATGCCGGCGATTTTTTTTATTCCGAAAAGCTCAGAAATGGATATATACGGAATAGGTAAATTCCACCCACCTAAGTAAAGAACTGTTACAAATAATGAAGAAACTAATAAATTTAGGTAAGAAGCAAGATAAAATAAACCATATTTGATACCCGAATACTCGGTTTGATAACCTGCTACTAATTCCTCCTCCGCTTCTGGTAAATCAAAGGGCAATCTCTCACATTCAGCTAGAGAAGAAATTAGAAAAACAATAAATCCTATAGGCTGACGCCACAGATTCCACCCCCAAAAACCATATTTTGACTGTGCTTCAACTATATCAACTGTACTTGAACTGTTAGATAATCATAGTCGATAATAACATCACTGTTCCCATCGCTATTTCAAAACCGTACGTGAGACCTCAGCTTCATACGGCTCCTCGATGGCCACAAAAAAAATGTAAGGACGGGTTCGGTATTATCACCATCTTTGGATGGATAGAATAAAGATACATCGGAAAGTCCCAAATTAGACCAATGGAATTCTGTCTGCTAGAATAATAAAAAAAGTGCTTCCGAATTGATCTCATCCTTTACAATAAAAATTTCTCTTTGTTCGGTAATAACTTAATATTTCAATAAAATACTCCTTATATCAATCAATATAAAATAAAAAGAATTAGTCATTAGTTCATGAATCGTGATAAGAATTCGATATGTATGAATATGGATAGAGAAAAGAATAAATAGGGATCCCCTTTTTTTATTATTCATTCAATTACTGCATTCCATTTCTTTTTTCCTGTTCTTCTGTCTCAGAGGAGGATACTCAAAAATAAAATAAAGAATTAATTCGTTCTTGATAGTCATTTCTTTAACCAGTGAATAGGAGCATACTCTAGATCGGAATCGTAGGGAAGTACTACTTGATCATTTCTACCAATTTCAAGTCCTTATTATGATTCGTTTTATGAAGAAATACCTCTTTTTTGATACCTTACATTATCTCCATTACTAATCCTTTGTGTACCTTGGTGTTCCTAACCGTCCACTGACTTTTGATTGATCCCCGGTATAGTAATACATATGAGACAGTAGTAGAAACTCCATACAGTTGATCTTTTGTTTGCGCCCGCTTCAAGATATGATGACTAATCAAAAAATCTTAATCTTGGGGTAAGCAGTTTACACTGCTTATTTTTACTTCAACTTTATTCTTGTACATAGGGAATGAGATTGTTTCTTCTTACTACAAATTTGGAAGCTGTTTAGTTTCACTCATATAACTATCTGGTTTAACTCATCAACCCGAATGCTGAATAAAAAAAAAAAAAAAATGAAAACATCTATTCAATACATTGAACCTCTTTCTTTTTTCTTTTATTTCTAGAAGAGAGGTTCAAAGTTCATATTCCAACGAATCACACGTAGAGATATTGATAACACACATAGAGTTAATGGTATTTCATAACTAATAGATTGAGCAGCAGCTCGTAGACCACCTAAAAAGGAATATTTATTATTCGATCCATATCCTGACATAAGAAGCCCAATAGGAGCAATACTAGAAATGGCGATCCATAAAAAAACACCTATACTGAGATCGGCTAAAACAAGACGATACCCAAAAGGAATTACTAAATAACTTAGTAGAATTGATATAACCGCTATAGACGGTCCCACACTAAACAAACGAATATCTCCTCGAGATGGGAGGAGGTCCTCTTTAAAAAGTAGTTTAGTCCCATCCGCTATAGCTTGAAGAATTCCCAACGGGCCAGCATATTCAGGCCCAATACGTTGTTGTATCGCTGCAGATATTTCTCTTTCTAACCACACAATTACTAGTACCCCCATTGTTATTCCCAATATAAGGGTCAAAATGGGTACAATCCATATTAGTCCATACACTTCTTTTAAAAATTCCGATGTAGAAAAAGAATTGATAGTTTGTACTTCTGTCGTATCAATTATCATTTCAACGATCAACTTCTCCCATAATGATATCTATACTACCCAATATCGTCATGATATCAGCCAATTTCATTCTTTTAACTAGCTGAGGAAGAATTTGCAAATTGATAAAACCGGGTGGACGAATTTTCCATCTCCAGGGGAAAACACTATTATCTCCTATCAAATAAATTCCCAATTCTCCTTTTGGGGCTTCCACTCTCACATAAAGTTCTTGTTTCGACAATTCTAAATTGGGTGAAGGTTTTTTACTAATAAATCTATATTCAAAATCATTCCATTCGGAATTCTTTGCTCTATCAAAGCGTCGTACTTCTAAATTTTCATAAGGTCCTCCAGGAATTCCTTCTAGAGCCTGTTGAATAATTTTTATGGATTCCTTCATTTCACCGATTCGTACTAAATAACGAGCTAATGAATCTCCTTCTTTTTGCCATTGGACTTCCCAATCGAATTCATTGTAACACTCATAATGATCAACTTTACGAAGATCCCATTGGATTCCAGAAGCTCGTAACATCGGTCCTGATAAACCCCAATTTACAGCTTCTTCTCCACCAATAATGCCCACTCCTTCAACTCGTTCCAAAAAAATGGGATTCCACGTAATAAGTTTTTGATATTCAACAACTCCTGTTAAAGAATAATCGCAGAAATCCAAACATTTATCTATCCATCCATAAGGTAGATCAGCAGCTACTCCTCCAATACGGAAATAATTATGCATCATTCGCATACCTGTGGCGGCTTCGAATAGATCATATATCAATTCCCTTTCTCTGAAAATATAGAAAAAGGGAGTCTGTGCACCGATATCCGCCATAAAAGGTCCAAGCCATAACAAATGAGAAGCTATACGGCTCAATTCCAGCATAATTACTCTGATATAGCTAGCTCTTTGAGGTACTTGAACATTTTCCAATTGTTCTGGCGCATTTACGGTTATTGCCTCTGTGAACATAGTAGCTAAATAATCCCATCGTGTTACATAAGGTAGATATTGTATAATTGTTCGATTTTCCGCTATCTTTTCCATTCCTCTGTGTAAATAGCCCAATATGGGCTCACAGTCAATAACATCTTCACCATCGAGAGTAACGATTAGTCGGAGAACACCATGCATTGATGGGTGGTGAGGCCCCATATTGACTATCATGAGATCTTTTCTTGTAACCGGTACTGTCATATCTTTTCTTCCTTAATTCATTATTCCATGAATTCCTCAAAACGAGACTCATCAAAACAAAAAATGGAATACTACTAAAAAATTCAAACGATTAAATTAACGAGTTTTTGGCTCTCGAATATCCAACTGACCAATTAATTTCTTATAACGTACTCTATTTTTCTTTGACAAATAAGCCAGCAACCGTTGACGTTTTCCTAGAATTTTTCGTAGACCCCTTTGTGATAAAAAATCTTTTTTGTGCAATTCCAAATGTGAAGTAAGTCTCCGTATCTTATTGGTGAAACTGAATACTTGAAATTCAACAGAACCTTTGTTTTCTTCTTTTTCTTCTTGTGGAATAATGGAAATGAATGAATTTTTGACCATAAAAAATTTTTCTATCCTTTTTCTTTCTTTTTCATGGATTTTTCCGATCAGGAAAAATAATAATAAAAAAAAAAAAAAAAGAATTATGCCGGTTATTTTAATCTAGTACACACAAAAATTTGGATTTATTCATATACTACTTCTTTATTTTATCCAAATCAAATTTTCAATTTGATTTGGATAGAAAGGGATAATATGTTTCCCCATTAACGAAAGAAAAGAATTTATTTCTATCTAAAAGGATTCCCCTAATTTATTTATTCCTATATCCAATTGAATGGATACACCATTAAATCTGTATCATTTACCAAAATATAACATAGCATATGCATACATCTTTCGGCTTTCATATACCGAAAATGTCACGGAATATAGATATATATATATATGATATAGGAAATATACTATTAAATTAAATAATTCTAAATCGTGGATACATATGTATCCTTGACATACTGAAACGACTGCCATTATTGGTATCAAACCAATAGCGATTCATACAAGCTAAATCTTCTAATCGGTAATTGGGCCAAAGAACAAATTTGCATTTAATGAATTTATTTGTATCCGTATTAAGATGCTTGTCCTCATCCAAAAATTTTCCAGAGTTTCTTATGTTGTTTTCATTGCAAAATAATGGATTTCTATTTCTATCCGTAACATTCCAATTATGGGAATTGAAACAAATTAAAATTCTCAATTCTCTGCGACGTCTAGGAGATAGAATATTTTCGGGAACAAGGAAATCATAATAATTTGTGTCCCCATTCACAAGCATATTCCCATATCGTACAATGGGTTTATCCAAATTCCTCTTATCAATATAACTTTTTTTTATGCATTTTCTATTAGTTTGGTGTTTATTGTTCTCGACCAATGAAATACTTATAGTTTGATATATAATCAATTTTCCATCCCTTTTTATAGATAGACGAATTGGTTCGATAATTAATATTCCTTTTTTTATCAATTCTGTAAGAGCTAGATCTTTCTGAATTAGCATTACATCCAGATGCATCTCTCCTCTTTGAATCGAGGATATAGCAATTTCTTTTGGATTTATCAGTCTAAGTAAGAGACAATATACCTTGATATTATTGATCATTCTTTGGTTCAAGGAGTCATCCCATTTTAATTGAAAAAGGAAATATTTTTTCAGGAAGAAATCTAGTTCTGCTTTCTTGTTTTTCTTGGATTGTTTTTTCTTCTTACCTTTTTTAATGGTAATGTCTGATCTCGCATAATTCTCTTCAATATCTTTTTTTTTGTTTTCTTTTCGTAGATCTGATACAAGATTTACTTGGTCCTGTTGCTCATTTTTTTGTTGGTTGGAATTTTCTAATTTAAGATATTTTTTTTGATTTATATTGATGTTTTTATTTTGACTTTTATTTTTATAAAAATAAAAGTCAAAAAGAAGTAATTTGATTGGTATAATCCATGGTTTAATCTTATATGCATCAAAAAGTAAGACAAATTCTGGGAAGAACCAAGATTCTAGATTTGATATGGTATGATAAACTCTTTCTTGATTCATTCCCATCCAATTAAAAAAAATACTTTTTTGATTGGATGGGTTGATTTCTTGATGAATCATAAGAGAAAAAATATCTTTTTTTTTCAATTTGTTGTTGATTTTTTTTTCAGTCTTAGTATTTTTATCAATTTTGGTACCGATATGTGTATTGGTCCAGGTCTCAATATTGATATTTTTTCTAAGACAAAAGTGGAGAATTCGACAATCAAAATATTTTCTATCTAGATTTTTATGCGTATCAATAATATATCCTTCTTCTAGATAATCACTAATAGCTGTACTTACCAATACATAAAATGATTCGGATTTTGGTTTATTGAAATTATATGGAATTTTTTGAACCCCGTTTACTTGTAATCTTGACCCATAAATATCAAAATCCTCCTTATCCCCATAGTTCATATATTTATGTGATAAAAGATCATATCTGTAGTGTTTTTTCCATTTTTCTTTTTGATTTGTCAATGAATCCGCTGCATAGTAATTTTGTTTCACGTAATGAATTAATTGGTCTTTTTCTTTTTTATATGAATCCACTTTAATTGAGTCCTTATTTTGAATCCTATAACGTTGATTGATTCTATTTCGCCATTTTTGCGGTACTAACCGCGACCATTTGGTTTGAGATAAATTGTATTGATAATGCCCCTTTAACCAGTTTTTCCATTCAATCATTCCAGACTTATGAATTTTCTTATGTCTTGAATTGTAATCAAATATTCCTCGTGTCATACAATAATCCTTGATTTTATCCTTAATAAAAGGATAAGTCCCCTGATATTGAAGTAGAGATTTCAATTGATACTTGTTAAGTAATTGGGTTTGTGATAATTTGTAAAATACATATGCTTGGGACAAGGAGGATAAGTCATAATACATTTTTGTACTATTACTAATATTAGTATTCGAAAAGGACTTTTTTATAGTGGAAAAAAAGTTCATTGTATTTTGATCTCTTTCATCAATTCCTTCCTGATTTGTTTGATCGTTGTAAACGGATTTATTGATTATTCTTTTTGTTGATTCAAAGAAAGGTTGGAAATAGATCCTGTGAATGGTAATCATACATAGCAAGATATCTATATATATATTTTCAATCAGAGATTTCATAAAATAATGTGATTTACGTATTAATCGTATATTTATTCTTTGGAATATCTGCCAAATATGTTTCTGTGATTTTGATCTTTTATCAGCACAAGTTAGAATTATTTTTTTCTTGTCTTTTGTGATTCGTTCTATTTGATTCCTGATTGTGATTGTTTTATCAGAAAGATCTTTCATCTTTTTTTCTATGAGTGAATAATTTGTCCAATTCATGGATTGGATTTGAATGGTTGATTTGTGAATAATCTTATTATTTATTTCGGAATCTTTTCCATTTTCAGCCGTTTCATATACTTTCACCTTGCTCAATTCAAATAAGAATATTGGGTTTACTTTTTGAATTTCCTTCATTATTCGTTTTAGAACTAGAAGTATTTTAATGATCCATCTTGTTTTTTCTTTTGAAACTTTTAGAAGTATAAAGAAATCCTTTTTAACTTTTCTAACTTTTTTTTGGAGTTCTTTATAAATGGGTTCAAAAAAGGAAGGTCGTTTTCGGGGATTCCCAAAAGGGAATTCCGCTTCCATTCCCCAAACCGTTAAAAAACAAAAATTGTCTTTTTTTCCTTTTTTTTTTATTTGATCCCTAGGATGAGATCGTATTTTAGATCTTCGCCAAGGTTTCAAACAGAAAGGAAATAGAATCTTTATCTGAATACCGTCTGTTAACCAATCTTTGGGAAATTCTGTTTCTGATAATTGAACACCATTATAAGTGCATTTAACATGCATTTCTCTATTCCACTCCTTCAAATCCTCATACCATTCGGGGAATTGGAATAATAACATACGGCCAATATTTTTAGCAATTATCAATGAAGGCAATACAATGTATTTTCTAAGAAAAGATTGGGTTACTAACATCAAACCTCTTATTGCTTGAGCAAATATAATGCTATCCCAAGTTTCTGATATTACTATACGTTCATTTTCCTCTTTTTTTTCTTCGTTTTTTTTCTCTTTTTCCCTTGTCTCTTCCTCCTCAAAATATAAATGTGAAATTTTCAATTCTGGTTCTCTCCCCACCAAATTCCTAAAAATGAGATTCATCATTTCAGAGATATAAAAAGAAGAAAAAAAAGATGTTTTGTCTATTCGATCCAAAAAAAGCGGAGAATGCACATTTGCTTGAAACATTTCCCAAATAACCGTTTTACGTCTTTGAGCACGCATGGATCCTTTGATTATATCCCGACGAAAATCCGATTGTTGCGAGTAACGTATCAAAGCCACCTCTTCTGCTTGATCACTATTATTAGTATTATTTGTAGTTGTAATAGGGTTGGTATTCTGATTGTTATCAGTATAAATTACTACGCGTTTGGCTTTTCTTGAACGAATTTCATGATCTTCCTTGGATTCTTCCTCATTTTCTGCCTCCTGTTCTTTCAAATCATCAGTTAATTTGTATGACCACCGAGGAACCCTTTTATGGATTTCTTCTATTCCAATAGATTTATTTCTAATTATTGTTTGATCATTTGTATCAGTTGTAATTACATCGAATACCCATTTTAAAGCTTTTGTTTGATTTTCAAAATCAATTCTTGTTTGCTCTCTCAATAAAGAATATTTTTTAAAATGCAAAATGGGTGCAGGCTCAAAAGGAAATTCTTTGATTGAGGTTAAGGAATTACCAATATAATTCAGTAATGATTCCCTATCAGGCGGATTCTTTTGATGTTCAAATTTTCTGGAATAATTAGAATTATTAGGAAGTAGCCCATAAATCTTATTTATCCAATTGATTTCTATGGAATCCTCCGTATCTGTAGAAGTGATTAAATCATTCATGATCATATGTGAATAGAATTTTTTTATTGTTCCACGATATGGTCCCCTCAAAAAGGGGTCATACGTTTTGGGCAAGTATTTTTGTTCGTTTTCATCATTGCATAATCTGGTCCTTTTTTCGAGCATATCCAGAGCAAGAAATCCCTTTTCTTTTTCTAGAGCTTTTGTTCGACTTATTAATTCATTGTTCAAGTTGTACTTTTTTTGCTCATTGGTATAAACCCAATAATGA